ATAGACAGACGTCTGTTGGCATTCCAGCCTATCCGAAAGAGGATCGTACCTCTTGGTCGTGAATATCTGAATAGGACGAACCCGCCTACGTGGATATCTTTGCTTCGGAACAAAGCAATTAGAATTAGGCTCGGTCAACTGGAATGTGTATTATCCATATGGGAGATCTTCCAATTGAGGAGATCCATCGACCTGAGACGAAGAGAAAGGTCTATCTATCTTCTTTAGTTATTCAATGAAACCAATGATTCGTTATTGGAGCAGATAGCAACAACCATTTCAGCGGACATGCGTATTTTCCGATGGATTTACATGGTTTCATTAGTAGAAATTGTTTGATGTAGCGAGTAATAGGCTCTTTCGCCGTTCAAGAATTCTTGTTTAGGCAGTTCATATCATCCACACATAGTGATCTAAGATTTCAATTCTTCCATGTTTCAGCAGTAGCATATTGTTCCATGGAGCTAAGGCCAAAAAGATGGAAGAAACAAGTGTTTCCACGACTCTACCATCCGGCCAATTCTGTTCCACTTAATCCCCTTTTCATGGGCACATATCTTTACGGCTAAGGAATGGGGAATCTTTCTCCTGTTACATGAATCAAATGTTTCATTTCATCCGGGAAAAGCCATCTCTTTCTCAACAATGTCTTTGTCATTTGATCCAATAGCGTTCCGTTAGATAGGAACAGATTTGATAAATACTGATAACTCTCGGATAGAGTATTAGAACGGAAAGATCCATTAGATAATGAACTATTGGTTCTAAACCATCTCTGGCGATGAATCAACAATTCGAAGTGCTTTTCTTGCGTATTCTTGATGAACCAGCGTTTATATATAGATGTAGGAGGATTTGTTTGGGAAGCAATGAGCCCCTTTGACATCTCTTCATCTGCAAAGAATTCTCGACGTGAAAACACAGAGACAGAGGGCTGATCTTTGAATAGGGAAAAGGATGGATCCGCAGGGTCCCAAATGAATTGGCTTGTTCGAAAAAAGCCTTGTTCTTTGGAAGATCTATCTCGTGTCTGGTACTGCATGGTTCCACTCTGCAAGAACTCCGAATCATTCTCTTGAAGCTCATCCTCTTTATGATAAATGATCCATTTGCCCCGAAATGACCCAGTCCAATAGGGAAATCCCAATTCAGTGGGCCTTTCGATACAATCAAATCGCCATATTCTAGGAGCCCAAACTATGTGATTGAATAAATCCTCCTCTATCTGTTGCGGATCGAGGGCCCCTTCCCCTTCTTCAAACTCCGATTCGTATTTTTCATATAGAAATCTCTGATCAACGATAGAACAAGATCCATTTTGCATCATATCTAACTGATTCCTTGGTTCGGACCGAAGAAGTAATGTCACTCGATTATTATCAAACTGACTGCAATATTTTTCTGTCCGTGAGGATCCCGCCAGAGCCAGAGCGCCTTCTACTTCTAATAGTAATAATAGTAATAGGCCATGAACTAGATCAGAATCGTTCTCGACGAATCCATAAGAAGTGATCCAATTTTTTTCATCGTGTCTGGATGAAGACCAAAGATCTTGAGCGACCGATCCGGCAGAACAACTCAAAAGATAAAGAAGTATCGTTAATTTCTTCATGCTCGTTCCAAGTTCGAAGTACCATTTGTACAAATAAGAATCCCCTCCCTTACATGATTTCTTCTTCATATAGATAGATATAGGATCTATGGGGCAATTACTTAGAAGTACATTTTGTGTAACAGCCCTTCCTATCTGATAGAAAAGGATCCCATGATCCTGAACCGATCTTATCTGGGATCGAAAATCCCAAGTTTTTCTATGAAGAGCTGATCTAATTGTATTAGTTTCTATAATGGATTTCTTCTGTGTAATACTAATTGATAGGGCCTCATTGATAAGTGCTACAAGATCTCGCGCATTGGAACCCATGGTTATGGACCCGAATCCGTTAGTATGGAACATCTTCTTTTCCAAGTGAAATCCTCTAGTATATGAAAGAATGAAAAAGTGCTTTCGTTGTTGTGGAAGAAGAAGCCTTCGTATCTTAATGCATGTATTTAATTTATTTGGAGCTATTAGAGCGGGATCCACTTTTTGGGGAATATGAGTCGAAGCAATAACAAGAATCTTTCCAGTGGAACATCTTTCACAATCCCTGGAGAGATAGTTCTCTAATAGATCGAGGGATAAGTAATTCGACTCATTCACATGCAGATCATGAATGTTTGGAATCCATATTATGCAAGGAGACATTGCTTTTGCTAATTCGAATTGAAGGGTGATATCAAATCGGTCTATTTTCGTCGTCATATACATAGTTAGCACATTCGTCATAGTTAGCAGCTCCGTATCAATATCAAGGTCATCATTACTATCATCAATATCGTCACTATCATCAATATCGATATCATCAATAGGATAACCTTTAGGCTTGTCATCCAGGAACTTGTTCGGAAATACCGTAATGAAAGGAACATAGGAGTTTGTCGCTAGATATTTGACCAA